GTTTAAATTCCAATTTCATATATGGTCAATACTCGGGTCTTTGACTCGACCTATGACATCAACGATTGGTAAACTGAAAAACTCAATGCAAAGGTTTCTTCGAGACTAGTGGGACAACCCACCTCCTCGCCTTCCTATCCTATGTATAATGTATAATACAGGTTATATTATAGGTATAAAAGGTCATGATAGCAATCCCTTTTTATTTCCCCGGACCCGGGCAAGAGGTGGGGGTCAACCACCACCACAGCCCTCCTTTAGACGCATATTGAGAAATTGATAAAATGCTGCAGGTCTGTCATTGGGCATAGTATGCTTACTATGCCCAAAGGGGCAACATGGGTTAGTTTATAGAATATGTATATATTATCCCATCTGCCCGGGGATTTTGGTAGATGAAGTAGTGGAAAGATCCAAAGGGTTAGAATGGATCTCATATCGACGATCGTACCTTTACCGATACCGAATCAATCACTATTTGTCTTTCTTTTTTTTTTTTTTATTTTTTTAGCATTAAAAAAAAAATGATAAAAATCATATTTATCCCTATTATATCTAGTTTAATATAGAATAATAATATATTAATATAGATATAGATATACATGATAAAGACACAAATATATAGGAAGATATACGTCCTCCTCCTAGACATCTCATTCCCTCTCCTACAAAAAGACCTAAAATCCCTACTCCATTTGGGATTCCATCAATTGCCCATTGATCAAATGAATTACTTTTTTCAGCTAATCTTCGTAGACCTCTAGTTAAGATTATGTCATAATATATATCTATATAAGCTCGATGATATGACCAATTATATATCATATTAATCGATTGGTCTGAGATAATCCTAATTGTTTTAGGATGTACATCTTGTGATAAGATGTTAATAGGTTTATATAGAACATAGGCCATCAATATACCGGGAAATACTATACCAACTGAGGGGATTGCATCTGTGAAAGATTCAAACAAATTTTTTGGATGGTTCTCATCGAAATGGTTCATTGATGAACTAAACCATTGAAATAATATACAATAATTCATTTGGCCTCGGAAAAAAGGAACTCCTATCAATCCAACAAACAGAGTAAATATGCCCAATATAACTAAAGGCAATAGCATTGTGTTGCCCGATTCTTTCGGATATCCAAAATATCCTTTATGTACAAAAGAATAAGTAGTAACAAAACCTCTATTCTTTTTATTTTTGGAAAATCCTTCGATCTTATTCAAAATTTGGAATGCTTCTTTGGAGAAGGAAGTATTACTATTACTTCCTGTAATTTGATTTGAGAGAGAATTCACTCTCGTTTTAGTTTTACTTAATGTCCTGGATTCCTCCTCTCCCCACATAGAAGTCGAATATAATGTAATATGGTTGTTATATAAATTAACTAAATTTATACGAAAGTCCCCTTCAAAAGTAAGTAAATACATACGAAACATATAAAAGGCAGTTAATCCTGCTGTGAACCAAGTTATCCCTCCTAAAATGGGGGAATATAACTTACTATCACTAAGAATTTGGTCTTTGGACCAAAAACAAGCAAAAGGCGGAATACCAGAAAGAGAAAGTGTCCCTAAAAGAAATGTAATTCCTGTAATTGGCATATATTTCCTCAAACCACCCATAAAAGCCATATTCTGACTTTTACCAGGACAATATCCAACAATGGGTTCCATGGAATGGATAACTGATCCAGATCCTAGGAACAATAATGCCTTGGAATAAGCATGTGTAATCAAATGGAACAGAGCGGTTCGATAGGAACCTATACCTAGAGCTAACATCATATAACCTAACTGAGACATAGTGGAATAAGCCAAGCCTCTTTTAAGATCTTTTTGAGCGAGAGCCATAGTAGCTCCCAATAGAGCTGTTATTCCACCTATCCAAGAGATAAGACTCATTATTAAAGGTAAAGCTCTGAAAAGAGGAAACAATCGAGTTACAAGAAAAATTCCTGCTGCTACCATAGTAGCGGCATGTATAAGAGCTGAAATAGGAGTAGGTCCTTCCATAGCATCAGGTAACCATACATGAAGTGGAAATTGTGCAGATTTGGCTACTGGACCTGAAAATAAGAGAAAAGTACACGAAGTAACAAAGAATGAACCAACCCCATCAACAGCAATCAATTCGTTTAATTTTTCGGACAAATATTTAAATTCGAAACTACCCGTGACCCAATAAAAACCTAAGATTCCTAATAAGAGTCCAAAATCTCCCACACGATTAGTTATAAATGCTTTTTGACAAGCATTAGCCGCACTGGGTCGTGTAAACCAAAAACCTATCAATAAATAGGAACATATTCCCACTAATTCCCAAAATATATATATTTGTAGTAAATTAGGACTAATAACTAGTCCTAGCATAGAAGCATTGAAAAAGTTGAGATAAGCAAAAAACCTAACATACGTTTTATCATAAGACATATAGTTATCACTGTAGATCATAACCATGGTTCCAACTGTTGTAACTAAAACTAACATAATGGAAGTAAGTGGATCAATCAAATAGCCCAACTCTAACGAAAACTTATTGTTGATGATCCAGGACCAGAAATATCGGTGGATAGGACCACCGGTAATTTGTTGTAAGAATAGATTGAAAGAAATAAACATAGCTACACTTAGCATAAAAATGCTAATAAGAGCCCATGTACGACGAAGGCTCTTAGTTGCCCCAGGAAAAAATAAGGATCCTAATCCGATTGGTACAGAAACTGAAAGCGGAAAGAAAGGCACGATCCGAGCATATTTATATAGAAATTCCATAGGAAGATCGAATCATTATTTGAAATGTTTTTCTATTGAACATTCTTGGTTTCCAATCCACTAGATCCGGAAGAAAATGACAAAAAAAGAATAGGTCGCATTCTAAGAAGAATGATAGAATATGGGATGGGATCCCATCAATTTAATATTCCATTGACCTTTTTTCATCTTTTTTATGCAAATACCAGATTTAAACCGATCAATACTTAATACTCATCAAATAAGATGAGTAATGAAGGAACTCTAGTACCTAATTTTCAGTCTAGGTACTCAAATATAGATATAAAGATAGCTGTGTACACACACAAATTGTATATGAATGATTTAATATAATTTGAATTTAGTTTGATTAGCCAAAGATACAGTATTTATACTACTTCTTATACTGTAAATGAATAGTAGTAGTTATAATCGAGCTTAACAAGAAAGAATTAAACCAATCGGGGAGACAACCAAAAGTGAACAAATCCGAATTGATCGAAGTAACTAGTTATTTTATTTTTATATCCGTTACTTCGCATAATAATTAGGACCAGATGAATCAAATTAAAAAATTGATTCAGCAATTCGTATTTGATTTGTAATAGATGACACCCATTTTGACAAATGGGTGGGGTGGGAACGGATTAACCAAAAGAAGGTGAGTCATTACTTATTCCAATTGAATAGAATTGAGGGAGTTAAATCTTAAATCTTTATTAAAAATTAAAGTTTATTTTATTCATAAAAAACTATACAGTATTGATAATTGATAAGTACATACATGTCCTTCACATCGAACTAGATAAATGAATTAAAACTATTATTCATTATGGCAGTTCCAAAGAAGCGTACCTCTAAATCTAAAAAAAAAATTCGCAGCAATGTTTGGAAGGGAAAAGCATATCGGGCCGCAGCAAAAGCTTTTTCTAATTTCTATGGCTCACCCAAATAAAATAAAAATATAGATCCTGGAGGATGATGCGTAACAACACCAAATAGACTACACCGATGTTGAAGAACAGATATGGGAACCATTTTTTATCTTCTAGGTAGAAGATACTTGGAAAGGTGGTCGGGGAAAAGGGACACGGTCATAAATTAGTTCCACTATAGCCGTTCTCCTTTCCCATTGGAAAAAGATGCAAAATGCATCATTCTTTTTAAGAATCCCGGATAAACTCCAGCATTACATGTTGCTGATAATTCTATTCAATTTAATTCTATCTATGCCAAAAAGATACTAAATAAAAACATAGTAACCACATTAACTATGCAATTAATCATCAGTTATTTAATAATAGAATCGCTTGTTTCTTTCGGTCTGATAAATGGGTCATCGGACCGATGCTCTAATTATGATAAATCGTTTGTAGTTTTTAGTTACAAATTAAACTATTTATCCTTTTTTTATTCCTTTTATTCCTAATTTTTAATTTCGTTCTTTATCCTTTCCCTTATGGTCAGATAGGAAGGAGTGCTCACTCCATTTTTTAAGATTACTCACAGCTATATTCTTTGTATATCTACTGGGACCATTTTGGGAAACATAGGGACATAATAGCTAAGGATTAGTTCACCTGTTAGATTCTTGCGATCTTCTAATTATCGGAATGTCTACCTTCCTATTCACATCGCAATATCTAAGGTCTAATTGATCAGACAGTTGATAAAAGAATAATAGGAAAGATATCTAATTCATCCTAGTTTCTTTGTTTTATCTATGCCAAAATTGATGTTTTTATGTTATTTTCCGACCGAATCATTACAATGGGGAAGTAATAATACAAAACCCTTCTCCTTTCTCGTTGTTACATGTTGTTGTTCTGATTCCATTGAAATCATTTTTTATTCTATTTGTTCAATGGCAGAACTATTAATATTAAATCCATACGTTCTTGTATGCTCGTTCGTTTCGGAGCAACAGGATTTGAACCCGCGACCTCCATCACCCCAAGATGGCACGCTACCAAACTGCGTTATGCTCCGTTATAACGACCAACATCACATATTAAATGTGATATCCAAACTGACATTCAGACATTGCTGATACCAATTACTCTTTTATACTACCAATTACTCTTATATACATATTCCCATTGACAATCTCGTAAAAATAGTATAATCTACTGACTAGATTATATCAAGCCGCCATGGTGAAATTGGTAGACACGCTGCTCTTAGGAAGCAGTGCTAGAGCATCTCGGTTCGAATCCGAGTGGTGGCATTCTTGGAAATAAGATACCATGGATTCAATACAGAATCCTATACAATAATTATAGGATTACCTAATTATAGGTATAATTACTACCACTGTTCGATCTATGTTGATATGATTGATGAAATATTAATCAATTTTATCTTCTTAGCACAAAATCAAATGAAAAAATGGATTTATCATGATATTAATCACTCTAGAACATATATCAGCTCATGTCTCTTTTTCTCTTACTTTTGTTCTAACTCTCATTTATTGGGGAACCTTAGTTTATCAAAGTGAAGAACTAAGTAGTTCGGGAAGAAAAGGCATGATAGTAACGTTTATTTGTATAACGGGAGTATTAGTTACTCGTTCGTTCTATTCGGGACATTTACCGTTAAGTAATTTGTATGAGTCATTCATGTTCCTTTCATGGAGTTCCTGCATGATTCATATAATTATAGGAGTACGGGGCCAGGATACTTGGTGGTTAGGTGCAATCACCGCGCCAAGTGCTATGTTAACTCATGGTTTTGCTACTTTAGGTCTTCCGGATAAAATGCAACAAGCTGCAATGTTAGTACCCGCTTTACAATCTCATTGGTTAATGATGCATGTAAGTATGATATTGCTCAGCTATGCAACTCTCTTATGTGGATCCCTAGCATCAATAGCTTTTTTGGTGATTACGTCTCGAATAAATCGAGAGATTCTTCTTAGTGCGGATAATTCCTTTTTACGATTCTTCCCTCCCAATCTAAATTGGTATTTATACGACCAAGAAAAAAAGGATTTTAAATCTACTTTTTGCTTTCCATTTACGAATTATCGTAAATGGAAATTGACTATCCAATTAGATAATTGGAGTTATCGTGCCATTGGTCTAGGATTTTCTCTTTTAACTATAGGTATTCTTTCTGGGGCAGTATGGGCCAATGAAGCATGGGGATCTTATTGGAGCTGGGATCCAAAAGAGACTTGGGCATTAATTACGTGGACCATATTTGCAATTTATCTACATACTAGAATCAACAGGGGTTGGCAAGGTGAGAAACCGGCAATTGTGGCTTCTATAGGATTTTTTGTAGTCTGGAGCTGCTATTTGGGGGTTGATCTATTAGGAATAGGTTTACATAGTTATGGATGGTTGATTTAGCATAGAACCATAAATGAGATGAATTCGCGTCGGATAGATTCGATACAGTCATTCTATGTTATTGAGAAGTGAGATAATAGGTGGCTCGTCCAAGTAATTTCAAAGGGTGAATAGAAAATCTTAGAAAATCACTACTTGAAATAACTCGAACTAGAGAGCAATTCTCTCTATTAATTCTATTAATATTTCATAAAGAGAAGAGGAAAATTAGGCCTATTAGATAGCTCTGGAAGGTAAAAAAAAATTTACGATTCATAGGAAGATTGAGAGAAAATAGCTTCTACCTTATAATGGTATAGAAATAGAACTAGATCGGGGTAAAGACCAATACCTATGATTGGTAGAAAGAGACAGATCATAATAAAAATTTCGCGTGATCCTGAATCCTTAAAATAAGGATTCGGGACATTCAAAACCTTATATCCATAGAATATTCTACGTAACATAGATAATAAATAGATAGGAGTTAATATGATTCCAATTGCTGCTATTACAGTAATAATGATTCGAAAGGTTGAAGAATATTTATTACTAGTAATTATTCCCAATAATATAATAGATTCTGCTACAAAACCACTCATTCCTGGCAATGCAAAAGAAGCCATTGAAAAGCTACTGAACATAGTAAAGATTTTAGGTATTGGTATAGCGATTCCTCCCATTTCGTCAAGGAAAAGAGTACGTATCCTATCATAACTTGTTCCTGCCAAGAAAAAAAGTGCAGCACCAATTAATCCATGAGAAATCATTTGCAAAATGGCTCCATTAAGACCTGTATCTGTCATGGAACCAATTCCTATAACTACAAAACCCATATGAGATATTGATGAATAAGCTATCCTCCTTTTCAAATTGCGTTGACCCATAGAAGTTAACGCTGCATAGATAATTTGCACCGCTCCTATTATTATCAACCATGGTGAAAACAGAGAATGAGCATTAGGTAGCAATTCCATATTGATTCGTATCAGCCCATATCCTCCCATTTTCAATAGAACTCCGGCCAAAAGCATACATGTACTATAATGTGCTTCCCCATGAGTATCTGGTAACCAGGTATGTAAAGGGAAGATTGGTAATTTTATTGCATAAGCGATCAAAAACCCTAAATAGAATACTATTTCGAGTGTTATCGGATAACATTTTTTAGCTAATATGTCGAAATCAAATGTTGGTCCATGAGATCCATAAAGACCCATACTTAAAGCTCCCATTAAGATAAAAATGGAACCACCCGCAGTATACAAAAGAAATTTTGTGGCCGAATATAGACGTCTTTTACCCCCCCACATGGATAAAAGTAGGTAAACGGGAATTAGTTCCAACTCCCACATGAGAAAGAAAAGTAGAATATCTCGAGAAGCAAATAATCCTAATTGGCCACTGTACATTACCAACATTAAGAAATGCAACAATCGCGGATTTCGAGTAACTGGCCAAGCAGCTAAAGTAGCTAAAGTAGTTACAAATCCTGTCAATGAAATAAGTCCAATGGAAAATCCGTCAATTCCCAGTTTCCAATGAAACTGAATAAGATCTATCCAGTTATAATCCTCTTCCAATTGGATTGATGAATTATCAAAATGATAATAATAACGGAATGTATAGGCCATTAAAAGGAGATCTAATAAGCAAATACCTAAAGTATACCATCGAATCATCTTATTCCCTCTATGGGGAAATAATGGAATTAATAACCCCGCAGATATGGGAAAAATAACAATTATTGTTAACCAAGGTAAATTGTTCATAATGGAAAGAGAAGAGACTTTCGATATCAAAACCCATGCTGAGCTCTTGGGTCGAGTATGGGTTTTGATCAGTGAAAGAGAAAAAGCAGAATGAAAAATATGTATGGGATGGATCTAACTATTTTTTATTTTATTTTGAGTCAGTGGTCAGTAAGCTAGACCCATACTGCGAGTTGTTTCATGCCATAAATAAACACGTACACTTAAAAAATCCGTTGGACAAGCGGATTCACACCTCTTACAACCTGCGCAGTCTTCTGTTCTTGGAGCAGAAGCAATTTGCTTAGCTTTACATCCTTCCCAAGGTATCATTTCTAATACATCTGTCGGACACGCTCGTACACACTGGGTACAACCAATACATGTATCATAAATTTTGACTGAATGTGCCATTGGATCTAAGAGTTAGTATTAAAAAGTTTTTTTTAATTTGAGAAAATATTCTAATATATGGACAATAACGATATATGATGAATATAAAGCAAATCAATAATTGTATTATCAGTGATATAATGGATAGATTCGGATTCTATCTGTTAAGAAACAGATTTGTCTAACTTTCATCTCTCCAGATTTCACCAAATCTGGTCTAATTGTGTTAGACAGATCATTTGGATAATTAGTTAAATATGAATAATGTTCTTGATTGATCGCAATACTATATCGCTCTTTATCTATTTAGAAAATAAAAAAAAAAGATAGAGCGAGAGATCTATCTTTTAGAGATACAGACTATCTACTTAGAATAGGACTAGATATACAGATTAATAATATGTAGATATTACCATTTTGACAAATTAAATTGATCGATACGAGTTGATTTTCTGTTACGATATATTGCCAGAACAATAGCTAATCCAATAGCTGCTTCAGCAGCTGCAATAGCTGTAACAAAAATCGAGAAGATGTCCCCCTTTACTTGCCTACTATCAAAAGAATCTGAGAATGTTACTAGATTTAAATTAACGGCATTCAGTATTAGCTCAAGACACATAAGTGCTCTAACCATGTTCCGACTTGTTACTAGTCCATAAATACCGATAGATAATAAATAAGCACCTAAAATAAGTGCATGTTCGAGCATAATAGAGGAACTCCTCATACCTCAACAACTTCTTCAGATACAAACAAAAGTTCTATTAAGTTTATTATTTTCCATTATCTAAGGAATAAAATGATTCCTCTGCAATCTAAAAGATAAAATTTTAATTTGCAACTTTTCAAACTGTTTCTTCTCGGCGAGCTATAGTAATCGCTCCTATGAGAGCAACTAGAAGAATTATAGAAATGAGTTCGAATGGAAGGAAAAAATCAGTGGATAAATGAGTTCCAATACGTTGAATATTGCTTGTTAGATCTCGTTCAACAATTTGATCTGATTTTTGAGTCAGAGATATTCCGAACCATGATGTGTTCAGGATAATAGTAATTAATGAACAAAAAAGGCTTGTACAAACTATTGAAGCGATGCTATCTCCGACGGTCCAGGGGGGATCAGAATTAGGATATTTCGGGTTATTCATCAACATCACGGCGAATATGATCAAAATATTAACAGCTCCTATGTAGATCAGGATTTGTGCAACAGCTACAAAATCCGCGTTCAATAGAATATAGAATAGGGATATACAAATAAGAACTAGCCCCAATGAAAGAGCGGAGTAAATTATATTAGTAAGTAATACTACTCCTAGACCTCCTAATATTAGACTTAGCGTTATAGGAGCCAAAAGAATATCATATATCTGCTCAGGTTGATTCATTATGTGCACGATAAGTTCCAATATTATTATATTCTTCTATCCCATTCACTAAAAAAAGGGGATCTCATTTACCTATTTGCCATACTGGCAAATACTGTGTACTTCAAATATTTCATTCGATATGGGGACTGATTCATAACTCTAATCTATCGGTCAATAATAGTAATTTATTGGTCAATAATAGTAATCTATCGGTCAATAATAGATTTCGACCAATCTATATGTGACATTATTAATGGAATATCAACAATATTATTAATTCCTGGTTCATATGGATCAAAAGTTATTTATCAGTCCTTTTTGATCGGAACTCGAATTTCGAATTAATTGCTCGAATGATTGAATCATAATATTTGCCCATAGTTTATTAATACATATTAAGTTATGTTAATATGTTGAACTCGGAATTGTTCGAATTGTTAAATCTTCAATTACCGATATGGGTAAACGTCCTAAAGCAATATGATCATAATTTAATTCATGACGATCATAGGTCGAAAGTTCATATTCTTCGGTCATCGCCAGACAATTTGTGGGACAATATTCGACACAATTCCCACAAAAGATACAAATTCCAAAATCAATGCTATAATTTTCCAATCGTTTTTTACCAATATCCGTTCCGACTTTCCAATCCACAACAGGTAGATTGATCGGGCATACACGCACACATACTTCACAAGCAATACATTTATCAAATTCAAAGTGGATACGTCCACGGAATCGTTCTGATGGGATCAATTTTTCATAGGGATATTGAATAGTAATAGGTAAACGATTCATGTGATATAACGTAACCATAAAACCTTGACCAATATATCTCGCAGCCTGGATTGCTTGTTCACTATAATTCATAAACCCAGTCACCGTGGAGAACATGTAGCAAATCTCCTTAAATATTAATTTCATAGAGAATTATTTCTCTTCATAGATTTGATCTATCTATCAAATTTGAATTCATAGATTTGATCTATCTATTAAATTTGGATGTATTACAGAATGCACAACCTCTTCACGAAGAAGAAGATAGAGTTGGTCACAATAGAATAAGTTGGAAAGAAGCTGTGAGTAATAGATTACCCAAAGCAATAGGTAGAAGGAATTTCCAACCAAGATCCAATAATTGGTCCATTCTTATCCTAGGCAAGGTCCACCTTGCCGTGATAGAAATAAATAAGAACAGATAAGCTTTAGTTAATAGAATTAGGATCCCGATCGTTATATTAACGACCTCGCTAATTCCAGAAATTGAATCCCATTCAAAATGTTCCAGAATGGGTATGAATGGAATTGATAAGTTCCATCCGCCCAAGTAAAGAACTGTTACAAAGAATGAAGAAGCTAATAGATTTAGGTAAGAAGCGACGTAGAATAAACCAAATTTGATACCCGAATATTCAGTTTGATAACCCGCTACCAATTCTTCTTCCGCTTCTGGTAGATCAAAGGGCAATCTCTCACATTCTGCTAGAGACGAGATGAAAAAAGCTATAAACCCTATAGGTTGACGCCACAAATTCCATCCTAAAAAACCATATCTGCACTGTGCTTCAACTATATCAATTGTACTTGAACTGTTGGATAATTATAGTCGATAGAACATCACTGTTCTTATCTCTATTCCAAAACCGTACGTGAAACTTTCGCTTCATACGGCTTCTCAATGGCCGTTGAAAAATAAAAAATGCAATAACCAAAAGAAAACAAGCACCAGAATATTATATTAGATAAATTGGACCAATGAGATTCTGTCTGCTACAATAATATAAGCTTTTGAATCTATCTCAACCTTCACTATTTTTTTTTGTGGGAGAGAGGAAAACTGTGTAAAGGATTACTTCGTTCTGGATAGCCATTCTTTTTAGAGTAGATAGAAACATATTTTAGATCGGGGTTATGGGGAAGTACTACTTGATCATCCCTACCAATGCCAAGTCCTTATTGTCATCCCATTTCTATTGAAACATCTCTGGTCTGGAAATAATTTATCATTTATCTTTTTCTTTCACTAATCTTTTTATATCTTGGTGTTTCTCACCACCTACCTTTGCTTAATTTTCGGTATGTATGATAGTAACTTCATACTTTTTCGCCTCCCCGCTGTTGGGCCCCAACGACTAATATATGAACTGGGCAGTTTTCACTGATTGTGCATGCTTTCACTCTTGTACATGGGGGATGGGGCTCAATCATCTTACTGCAGATTTGCAAACTGTTTGATATCACCCATATGACTATCTAGTTTTTCGATCGGAATGAAGAATCAATATTCATTCCATTCACTTCTTTTTTCCTGTTTTATCCTAAAAAGAGGGGAAAATCAATCTCATATTCCAACGGATCACACGTAGAGATATAGATAACACAGATAAAGCTAAAGGAATTTCATAGCTAATAGATTGAGCAGCAGCTCGGAGACCACCTGAAAAAGAATATTTATTATTTGATCCATATCCTGCTATAAGAAGTCCAAGGGGAGCAATACTTGAAATGGCAATCCAAAAAAAAACACCTATACTAAGATCAAGTAGAACAATGTGGCGGCCAAAGGGAATTACTAAATAACCTAAAAAAATAGGTATGACCACTATCGCTGGTCCAATACTAAATAACCAAATATCTCCCCTAGATGGAAGAATATCTTCTTTCAGAAGTAGTTTGATCCCATCCGTCAAAGCTTGAATAATTCCCAAAGGACCAGCGTATTCAGGTCCAATACGCTGTTGTATTCCTGCAGATATTTTTCTTTCGAGCCATACAATAACTAATAATCCTGTCGTAATTCCCAATAAAAGAGTAATTATGTCAATTAAAATCCATATAAGACTAGAGATTTCTTTTGGAAATCCCAATAAATTGATAGCTTGTTCTTCGATATCCGCTATATTAATCACCATTTTAACGATCAACCTCTCCCATAATGATATCTATACTACCCAAAATCGTCATGATATCGGCCAATTTCATCCTTTTAACCAGTTGAGGAAGAATCTGCAAATTAATAAGACCAGGTGATCTTATTTTCCATCTCCAGGGAAAAATATTATCATCTCCTATTAAAAAAATCCCTAATTCTCCTTTGGGAGCTTCTACTCTCACATAATGTTCTTGTTTTGATAACTCAAACGTAGGGGAAGGTTTTTTACTAATAAATCGAGATTCAAAATCGTTCCATTGCGAATCTTTTCCCTTATTTAGACGTCGGACCTCTAAATTCTCATAGGGCCCTCCCGGAATTACTTCTAGGGCCTGTCTAATTATTCTTATAGATTCTTTCATTTCCCCGATTCGAAGCAAATAACGAGCTAACGAATCTCCTTCTTTTTGCCATTGGATTTCCCAATCCAATTCATCATAACATTCATAATGATCCACTTTACGAAGATCCCATTGGATTCCGGAAGCTCGTAGCATAGGTCCTGATAAACTCCAATCTATTGCTTCTTCTCTACCAATAATGCCTACTCCCTCAACTCGTTTCAAAAAGATAGGATTGCGTGTAATAAGCCTTTCATATTCTGTCACTTTTGGGAAGAAGTAATAGCAAAAATCTAAGCATTTATCTATCCAACCGTAGGGTAAATCCACAGCTACTCCTCCAATGCGGAAATAATTATGCATCATTCGCATGCCCGTGGCAGCTTCAAATAAATCATATATCATTTCCCTCTCTCTTAAAATATAAAAGAAAGGAGTCTGCGCACCAATATCAGCCATGAAAGGTCCAAGCCATAACAAATGAGAAGCTATACGGCTCAACTCTAGCATAATAACTCTGATATAGCTAGCCCTTTTAGGTACTTGAATATTTTCCAATCTTTCTGGCGCATTAACCGTTATTGCCTCTGTGAACATAGTAGCTAAATAATCCCATCGTGTTACATAGGGTAGATATTGGACAATTGTTCGGTTCTCAGCAATTTTTTCCATTCCTCTATGTAAATAACCTAATATAGGTTCACAGTCAATAACATCTTCACCATCTAGAGTAACAATAAGTCGAAGAACACCATGCATTGATGGATGATGAGGACCCATACTTACCATCATGGGGTCTTTCTCCGTAGCAACCATAATCATAACTCTTCTCCGTTTATAAATAAATTAATACAAAAGAACGACTCTCCGGAATTTAATTTAATAAACCATAATTGGATCTGAAAACTTCGTTCGAAATTAACGGGGCCCACGAATATCTAATTCACCAATTAAATTATTGTAACGAATTCTATCTATCTTGAACAGATAAATCAGAAGTTGCTTACGTTTACCCACAATTTTCCACAAACCTCTTTGGGACGAATAGTCTCTTTTGTGCAGGTACAAATGCTCAGTAAGTTTTTTTACTCGACTGGTTAAATAACATACTTGAGATTCAACAGATCCTCTCTGTTCTTTAAGAACCAAAGAGGGATGAACGGACAAATTCTTTATCATAAAAAAATTTGACAAAGTCAAATACGATTTATTTTCTATTTTATTTTAATAGTAAGAAAAAAAATGAGATCCATCTCTTTTTGTTTATGGTCTATATATTATGACTAATTCCGAAGGTTTGTTTCTACGGGAGATTAATTATTTGTCTCTTCCCGTAGAAACAGGATTACTTAAAGACGAGGAAAGAGGAACCTAAAGAGGAAAAGATAAACAGAGTTAACTTCGCACATATGGAATTATTTATTCCATAATAATCTATAAACTGTAAAAAGCGATCCCAGCGGGAATATTCCAGCTTTTGAGAATTGGTATAGACATCGTAATAATGTCTCATAAGAAGGTTATCCTCTCCCTACTCTACTCCTGATAAAGTGATATATTTTTTTGGTTGTAGTCCAAGAATATTGAATTATATCATTTATGGGCCACATTTTTAATCCCGGTCTCGAAATAATTCCGTGGTGTGTTTCCCCACTTTGTAGGGCCTACCCAATAATAATAATTATTATATTTTATGATATTGTTCTCATAACAACACCTCTTTGGAAGAATAAGAGCAATAGTTTTGAGACCTCTTATTAATATTAATCAAATTTTAAAAATCCATTTTTTTATGGAATGGATTTTTTAAAAATATTCCATTTTTTCGAGATATGAGACGTAAACCTCGTTAATAAAGTATCTAACTTTATTATCCAGGAGCTGGGAACTCTAAAGCAATAATTTATAAATTTATCAATCCCCTAAGAGTTTAGTTAGATATTCGACCAAAAGGAAGGGGCGCCGCCCTGAAGGAAGGGGCGCCGCCCTGATAGAGCTCATTTATGTATCCTTTACCTCATTAGGTACATTTTGCACCCTTATATTTAAGAAACTTTTGAGGTGAGTTAACAGATTTGGAAGAATCTCTCTTAAAAAACTTTGAGAGTTTTGATACAAACTATTTCGTACATGTTCCCAATGATCTATTTTTGGGTACATACGTACCCTCAACATAACAGATCGACTCCCATCATTTGTATTCCACCAATATCTATTCATGCAAATAAGATCCTCGAATCGATAACGAGGCCAAAGAAAACGTCTTATCTTTTCTCTTGTATCTATGCTAAGATGTTCGTCTTTTTCAATGAGTTCTTCGTCATTCTTTATGTCTTTACTATTTGACAATCCTGCACTTTCACCTAAAGTGCTTTCCAGATTCAAATGCAGATTCAAACGATTCAAAATTCGAAATTCTCTACGACGTCTTGGAATAAAAATATATTCGAAAATGAAGGAACTTGAAATTTTTTCATTTTCATCCTCCATAGTTTCTATTTTTCCGCCTCGGACAGATTCATCAAAAAGATTTACATCAATCCCTTTCCTTTTTAATAAAAAACTTGCCATTTTATATATAAGGAATCGGTCATTAAAGTACCCCGGTATAAGTGGCATAGACCGTCTTCTTGGATCCCACAAAATATTCTTAAATGTATTCTCGTTATCCTTGAAATAATTTCCCATATACATCATAAGCTCTAATAATTCTAAGTCAAGTTCTCCGTTATCCATATATGGCTTAGCTACTTGATATGCAAAGTTATCGTTGCCTAATTTCTTCGGGTCTAAGAAACGTGCCGCATTTCTGGCACTTTTAAACCAAGGCAATATCAACAGGTTTCCCAGCTTGTACTTATTTCTCCAATTAAGTACATTTTTCGCCCTTTCTCGATTCGCCAATTTATTCGCTCTTCTTTTCTCTAGTCTTTGTTTTTCTATTTTTTCTCTTTCTTCTTCTCTCTGTCTTTTTCTTTCTTCTTTTTCTTTCCTTCTCTTTTCTATTTTTTCTTCTCTTAGCTTTTTTCTTTCTCCTTTTGTTAGTTTTTTTCTTTTTCCTTTTGTTACTTTTTTTCCTTCTTCTTTTTTTCGTTCTTCATTATCCAATCCTTCTTTATTATCCAATCCTTCTTTATTATCCAATCCTTCTTTATTATCCAATCCTTCTTCATTATCCAATCCAAAATCCAATTGAAAATGAACTTCATCCCATCCCTTTTTGTCACCTTGTGCTTTTTTTTCAGCATCTAGTTTAAAAGTATTTTCTTTGTTTTCTACTCGAAATTTTTCGGGATGTTTTCTTTCTTCTTTGTCTTTGTGATAAAGATTCCTAAAGTCTTGAACTAGAAAGTCTCTATATTTTAGATTCTTTCTATTTTTTTCTTTTTTAAGTCGTTCAGCTCGTTGAGCAGCCCGTTTTTTAGCTCGTTCAGCTCGTTTTTTTACTCTTTTCTCCTTTCTTTCCTTCATTTTTTCCCTCATTTTTTTCTTTCTCTTATCCTTATCTTCTTTCCTGAATGCCTTTTTCATTTTTTTTACTTCTTTTCGAGTAGTTGCCGTCTTCAGTTTTTGCATTCTTTGTGCTTTTTTCTGTTCTCTCTCTTTCTTTTTCTGTTCTTTTTCTTGCTTAATTCTTTGTTCTTCCTCCCGTTTTTTTTGTTTTTCTTCTTCGCTCTTTCTTTCCAGTTCCATAAGAAAAGCATCAACATCAAAGTCCTCTGGTATTTTAAACTCTTCAAAGTCATTCATATTAAGAAGACGCGTTCTAAATATGTCTGGAGGAAAAAGGTCACCAAGTTTTCTTGCTTTTTTTGCTTTTTTTCTAATTTCTGGGAAAAGCCAAAATTGAAATTTGTAATAGGGCTTCTTATGAGTTGTCAATTCATCGGAACTCTTCGTAGTTTTCTCCTTTATAATTTTCTCCTTGATAGTTTTCTCCTTCCTAATTTTCTCCTTCCTAATTTTCTCCTTCCTAATTTTCTCCTTCCTAATTTTCTCCTTCCTAATTTTCTCCTTCCTAGTTTTCTCCTTCCTAGTTTTAGAAGAATCGGAATCGGAGTAATCGGAATCCTCGAAGTAATCGGAATCATCGGAATCATCGGAATCATCGGAATTCTCGGAGTAATCGGAATCCTTGGAGTAATCGGAATCCTTTTCGGTTCTTTGAAAATTGGTAATGGCTTGATTGTCCGGTTTTGGTATATAGTGTATAGGGGATCCGTGAGTATCCTCTTTCATATAATCGAGATAACTATATGCTAAAAGATTATATCTGTTACTTTTGATCTTTTTCTTGAGTCGTCCTATAAAAGACGCAAATTTAATGTCTCCCAAAAAAGATGCAAATTGACTCCATCCCAATCGGTTACCAATTACATTTCTCCTTTTCTGGGGTCCTATTCTGGACCCAGTACACCATTTTAACCATTGTTTCGAACCTTTTACCTTTTTTTTCTGGGGTGCTATTCTGTACCCGGCACACCATTTTAACCATTGTTTCCAATCTTTTACCCTTAAATCTTGAGGCCCTTTAGAATCCAATATTCCTTGCGTATCTAAGAATTCTTTGATATCCTTTTTAATTAAAGGATACGATGTTCTGTATTGTAGTAAATCCCTCGCATAAGACCCCTTCATAGCCCGTATTTGTTGCCATATCTTTGCAACTACATATGCTTGGGAGATTTTTTTTTTGAAATCTTGTAAATCTTGTTTTTTTGGGTTTAAAATTATATTTCTAGTCTTAATTACTATTCTTATAATTCTATTTATATTCGTAATAAATATTCTGATAATTGCTTCAATATTATTCCTAAATTGCATTAAAAGCATTATAAATTGGAAATTTGAAAGGATGAGATTAAGAACACTTATTTTAAGATCAATGAATGTTCTATTCATTATTAAAATAAAATAATTCATAAAATATGGCAATTTCCTCGTAATGAATCGAACGATTGTTTTTCGGAAACCAAAAAACCAAATTTTTATTTTAACCCGTGCCTTTTTAAATTTGTGTCCTATGTCGGGTGGATCCATATCCATTTTATTTTCCAACTTTTTCACATCGGCTTTTAATTTATTTAAAATATCTAAGTTTAACAAATATTGTTCATTCATCTTTTTGATCCGAGTTGGCCACTCATTTAGATCTTCCAGATGTACATCTGGTTCAATTTCTTCGATTTCAATTAGATTTGGTTCCAATGGATCCTGTACTATCTCTAGAGTAAATTTCATATTAGGCGTAGGCCTAGTCCGAATCAGTACAGGGACTCGGTCATTCATTTGAAGATTTTCTGTACTCCGAGTATCTGGTCGAAGTTCAGATTTTTTACAAAATACTTTTGTAATTTTTGAGCAAATCAGTGATATCGATTGTCCAATAATTTTCATCCATTGGATGATAGGTTTCATCCATTCGATAATAGGTTTTAGCCATTCGATAATGAAATTTGTACGTTGGACAATGTAATCCCGAATCCATTCGTCAATAGGTTTCCAAAAAGAAGGTATTTTCGTTGGCTTTCCGAAAGGTTTTTTAGCTTCTGTTCCATACAGGGTTAAGAAACTAGTATTGTCTTCACTAGGAGTAGATTCGGTGGTAGATTCATCATACCATGGTCTCAATCGAAAAGGGTTATGAATTTTAATTTGAATCCCCTCTCTTAGGTAGTCTCTAAACCAGTGTTTAGGTACGTCTACGTCTGTCAACTCATAGCCGTCATAATTGCATTTTACATAAAATTCTTTATGTAAGTTATCCCAATCCTGCTTCCATTCGGGTAACTGCAATAATAAAGTACGACCAATATTTTTAGCTATTATCAATGAAGGTAAATATACTCGTTTTCTAATAAATGTATGAGTAAATAAGATAGTAGCTCTTACATAGTGAAAGATTTCCCAATCGAATGCCTGCTTTTTAGTACGGCGAAAGAATTCTTTCGTACGGCGTCTTCTTCTTTGTTTTTTTTTGAGGAACTTTTCGAATACTTTAAAAATCCTCCGCTGTTTATCTTCCTTTGTCTCTCCAATTTGAATTTTGGCTTTAGGTACAGTAGGTACAGGTTTGGATTTGTGATGCATTTTAGTAATCTCCTTTAGTCTCTCAAAAAGACTCGACCGTGGTTTTGCTGTCCAAATGCTAAACAATGAAAGTTTGCGTCTTTTAAAACGTAGAGCTCCTTTGACTAGGAACCGACGAAAATTTCCCTCATGCGGATAACTAAATACATGTAGATCCTTTGACATTGGATCCTCATCATCTTCTTCATCATCTTCTTCATCCTCTTCCTCTTCCTCTTCCTCTTCCTCTTCCTCTTCCTCTTCCTCTTTTTTGAATCGTTTTAAGAAGTTGTCTAGAATTCCTTTTTTATTTTGTTTTTCCTTTTCTTTTTCTAGTCGTTCTTCTTCAATTTTTTCAAAGGGTTTTATAACTAGATAACTTCGAGCTTTTCTTGGACGAACCTCCAGGGAATCTTTGACAGCGATACTATCGTATAAGCCCGTTAGTAGTATGCTAGGGCATGTAGGCACAATAATTTTACTAAAATCTTTAATTCGCGGTTCATTATCATTTAAAATATCCCTGAATTTCAGGAATTTATTATAAAGGACAAAAAATTCTTTATAAGGAATTTCTTCATCAGGAATATTTATATATCCATCAATAGTATCTTTATAAGGATAAGGAAGATCTTCATAAGAAATCTCTTCAGGAATATCTATAGATATTATAGAATCTGGAAGTTTTTTCGATCTCATTAGAAAAAATCGCTCACAAAGCAAAGCCTGTTTTGTAGAAAGGATACTAAGAAGCAATTCCCATTTCGTACCCGTCGTTTGAAGGAAAATATTCAACAAATAGTTACTATATATTTTTTTATCACAAGAAGCTATTTCCGCTTCTAAATCTGCTGGGGCCAATAAAACATATTCCAACGAATCTTTTGGATAAATATTGTAAAACATTTTCGACAACTCTTTCAATGTCACTTCATCCAGAAATGTTCGTGTTTCCTGTTCTTCTAATAAGAATACACGGATTTTATCGAGCCACCATTTGAAAATCATTTTTAATTTATCATTTTTTGGTCGAACGATTTTTTCCGATCGTTCAAATGAACAATGTCCAAATTCCTTGCTAAAATGAATTTTCGCTTTTTGATGCTTTTTAAATAAAAATAGCTTAAATCCCTTATCGTCCAAATTCAAAGGAGGTAACATCCACGGTGATTTAAATTGATTCATCACCCCACGGAATGGCCCGCTCAGTAAAGGATCGTGTATCTCTGGAAGGCACTCTCCACTGTTGGTTATCGAAAATCTCACTCTTTTATCCATCACATTTTCAACAGGAAATCCATTGCTTAGAGCTTTAACTCGGTCTTCAAGCTCTTTGCCTAAGGAATTCTTTCTTTCTTTTTTGGTAACTATCCATCTATCAAGATGATCCTGATTTGTGAAAGAATTTTCACTTCCTAAATTTATCATTTTCTCAAAGAAAGTCATACTGGGTAGAGCTGTAAAAGAAATTCTTTGGCGCCCATCACTGAGACAAATATCGAAAAAATACTCAGCGACTTGGGTCTTGACAGGACCGCGAAGAAAGAAATCACCAATACCGATATAACGTAATGGCTGATTGAATCGGCGATAATCAAAAAATATTGTGGGCCACGGTTTACAGATCATATCTGATAGTATTACATCTTTCTCTTTGTCCTTTTCTTTCAAGGATTCTTTTTTCTTTTTCAAGGATTCTTTTTTCTTCTTCAAAGATTCTTTTTTCTTCTTCAAAGATTGTTTTTTCTTCTTACCGCTTTTTTTATTAGCATCATCTACCTTTGTATTTTCGTCCTCTTCTTCCTCTTGAGGACCTCGACTCAAGATTTTATCGCCAAACCACTTAGTAATTAGTGGGGCAGGGGTTCTACCATAACACATGAGTACAAAGTAACCCAAGAAAAGCATTTGGAAAGTTACACCAATATGCCGTTTTCTTGCTTCCAATCTAAAGGGTGAATCATGTTCCACACGTGAACAGAATACTTCTGTCACTTTTATGAATAGAAGCTGTCCGCTTAACCATCCGGCGGCGGTACTTAGCAGAAACAAAAGGCTTCTACTATAGTGAAATAACATTAGGTTTATCAGTCTGCTATAAATAGACTTGCTGAAAAAAAGGGCAGGATTTAGCAATTGTAGAATTAGTGCAACAATGAATTCCATTTCTATATTGTTGATCCAAGGAATAAACTCGTTGATTGAGGAGTCCCATAGATCACAAAATAGTACCTTAATAAAAATTAATAACATAATTGGTGTAACCATTAGAGCCATTGTATGAGGCTTCCATAATGCTGCATAAATAGGAGAAAGGTAAATGGATGAGAAGACTAGAACTTGACCTACAAAAGAACCGCTGAGAATTATTCCTCCCGTAGGAATAATTCTATCTTCCCTGTAAATTCTAAGATCTTTTAGGAGTAAAGATCTTACATAATAGATTTGTGCCGGACTAATCGGCAATGTAGTTAAGAAGCCATAATAGAAACCAAATATTACCATCGGACTAAACGTTAGGACCCATGATGATACCAGACTATAAATAAAATATATATTGTTGTTAATCATATATAACACTCCTTATGGTTTGATTTTTGATTTAAGTATATTACTTTTATATAATTTGAGAAAAGGGATAGAATAACAGGGAATAATGAATTCCGGGATAAAATAACAGGGAATAATGAATTCCCATGACCACACGATTTTATAAATAAAATCGAAATGGATAAAAATCATATAAAACCTCCTTATGGTTTTATGGTTTTAGTTAAGTATATTTTTATACTTATAAAAATATAAATAATTTGAGAAAAGGGATAGAATAACAGTTAATAATGTGACAGTAATATATGACTATTACTATATATAGTCATATATATTGACTGGCAATATTATTAACTAACTATATTAGTTACATAACTAATATTTAATATATTGATTGGCTTACTATATTGATTGGCAATATTATTAACTAACTATATTAATTACATAACATAAAAGAAAAAGAAAAAGAATAGGTCGCATTCTAAGAAGAATGATAGAATATCCCATCAATTTTATTTACTATATTGATTGGCTTACTATATTGATTGGCATATCAATATGATATATTATCATATTAATATATTAATATATTGATTACCATATAAAACATCCTTATGGTTTAAGTTTATCTGTTTATCTTATTATATGCCTATTTCCTTACACTTTATTAATCAAACAATATACATTTATATTATAATATCCCAATCCCAAAAATGTAAAGTCAATAATCTCTCAAACAATACACATTTATATTATAATATCCCAATCCCAAAAATGTAAAGTCAATAATCTCTCAAACAATACACATTTATAATTATATATCACAATCCCAAAAATGTCAAGCCAATAATCTCTCAAACAATACACATTTATAATTATATATCCCAATCCCAAAAATGTCAAGTCACAGATCTCTATTCTATGTCCATCTGTGGTGTGACATTATGATGATTATCATAAATCATCATTATTATATCCCATAGAAGTATGGGAGATTGCGAAATTATTATAGAAATATCTTCTATCTCCCATAGAAAAGAATCAATATTAGTTATCTTAGTTATCGTTCACATCCACGAATTTAATTGAAAATGACAGAATTGACCCCAATTTTGATCTTTACTCTCTTATATATCGACCCCCACAACTTATTTTTATCACAAAATAATAGAAATAATCGAAATAAAATTGGATAGATTAAATTAAATAAATAATCTATTTATAATATGGGACATTTTAAACTTGTTTTTTTTATGACTAAGGTGGTCCGACCCAAGTCTTCTAAATTTTTCTGACGTCGTAGAGGTCGGGTAACCAATTCAAGTACATCTCTTGCATTGGCAAACCCATGAATCTGGGCAAAGGTAAATTCAACTGACCATTTAGTACTAATTCCTCTTGCCTCTAACGGGTTAGCATGAGCCATTCCAGTAATAGCTAAGTCGGGTTGTAATTCGCGTATACGTTGTATTTGATTCGAATTATCCGGTTTTTCCACAATTCGTGGTATTGGTACACACATCTTTATACATGTATCTTGTAAAAGTAATAATTCAGCAGCTTGATATCGTTTATCCATATATGGAATACCAATTTCATGAACGATCATTCCACATCTGATTAAGAATCTTGCTAGAGAGACTTCTAGTAGATTATCTCCCATGAAAAAGACAGATTTCCCACGTACCAAGTCAAGATAATCCTTTAAACTTTTCCATATCCGTTCCTCCCTTTCCTCCAGACCTTGGGTTTCAACACCAAATACAGGACAAATCTTTTCAATCCAAGCACGCGTTCCGTCCGGACCGATAGGAAAAGGAGCTCCAATTAATTCACATTTTTTGCGTCTTATCAAAGTTGTCGCTGTCCGACTTAAAAAGGGGTTAACACCACAAACATAAACTCCATCACCCAATGATGGAAGATCAGTATATCTTTGAGCAGGTAACCAACCTGATACCTTGATGGATTGGCGTTTTAATTCTAGATTGAGTTGAGAAGCCACATTGGACGGCAAAGATCCAAAAAGAACTAAGGACGGACTATTTGCATATTCGCCCAATTCATGTTTTTTTATAGAATGAAAAGCGAAGTAATTTTCTATAGTTAGTTTTCGTTCACGAACGAATAATTCTGGTTCTGGACAACGATGTGCCATCGCAGCTAACACAGTATCTTCTCCTTGAGTAAAAGCATAATCCAGTCCATTCGCTCTTGCCACTAGAATTGGGATTCCAATTTCCCATTCTAATTTGGGTGCCATACCTTCCAAATCCATTTTGATTATTTCTGTAGTACAAGTACCTATCCATATGATGACGCTGGGGTCTCTGTCCTTTTTTATTCGAATACAAAGCCTTTTTAATCCCTCATAATCATTCAATTGAGCCGAGATATCTCCTTCTTCCAATTCTGCCATTGCATAGCGGGGTTCTGCAAAAATCATAACCCCAAGTGCATTTTGCAGAAAATAACCACATGTCTTTGTACCCACAACTAAAAAGAAACTGTCCTCAATCTTTTGATATAGCCAAGACACACAGCTAATTGGACAAAAAGTATGATAATTACCTGTCTCACATTCGACAGTAAGAGTTTCATAAACTTTCACTGACATAAATATTAATAACTATGTTGATTAAATTGTCGTAAATCCAAGTAAATTTTCCTTATTATTTTTATGTCTCCCCTCATCAATAGGATTCAGATAAAGGTCAGAGAGTAAACTGAATAATTCCCGATCTGGAATCTCCTTTGGTACAATACCTTCTGGTTGGGACAATATTTGATCCGCTATGTTTAAATAATATTCACACACATAGTTAAGAGATGGTTCGGATCCAACCATTTCAAATAAGGTTTTCCCCTTGACTCTTGAAACTCGAATATCTTCAATAAGAGGTAACACTTCTATTACAGGCATTGGGCAGGCTTCTACATATTTATTGATAAGATCTCTTTTAGAGGTACGATTTCCAACCAAGCCTGCTAATCGGAGTGGATGTGTACGAGCTTTTTCCCTGATAGAGGCAGTAATACGATTAGCTGCAAATAATGCGTCAAATCCATTATCTGTAATAATTACACAGTAATCTGCATAGTTCAATGGAGCAGCAAAACCTCCACAAACCACGTCACCTAATACATCAAATAATATTACATTATATTCGTAAAATGCATTTAATTCTTTTAACAATTTGACAGTCTCTCCTACTACATATCCCCCACATCCAGCTCCTGCTGGTGGCCCTCCAGCTTCCACACAATCTACCCCTCCATAACCCTTATGGATTACATCTTCGGACCAAATATCCTCATAATGATAATCCTTGGATTGCAAAGTATCTATAATTGTAGGTATCAAAAATCCTGTCAGAGTAAAAGTACTATCATGTTTGGGATCACATCCAATTTGTAAGACTCTTTCACCACGTCTGGCTAGGGCAATTGAAATATTACAACTAGTCGTTGATTTACCAATTCCGCCTTTTCCATAAACTGCTATTTTCATCTTTTGATCTCCTTTTATTTCTTTTTGATCGCCCGAACTTTTTCATTATTCTTATTCGTTCGATCTAATTTTCAGTTTAACTTTGCCTTATTTATTCACATATTCCATCGTTTCACCTTGTTTTTGAGCTCCCTCCTATCTAGAATAAAATCATACTATGAAATGCGACAAAGATTTTCATCTGGTCAGCGGGCGAACGACGGGGATTGAACCCGCGCGTGGTGGATTCACAATCCACTGCCTTTGAACCACTTGGCTACGTCCGCCCCAAACCAATAAACAGTCTCTGTCTACAGTCATTACTTCCAAGAATGAAAGTTTCTAAGTCCCCAAAAAAACTAAAAACTAACTAATAATATTAGTTGATCAGTTAAGCTGACAAGTTCTGACCGGACATCAAAGTTTTGCAAGATCGATAACCTTCTTGCAACTCTCGAACAAGTGAGTCGTATTTCTTTATTTATTGAAAGCAATAGGCATGAATCGAATAATAAGAGAATCAGATTGGGTACCTAATATAAGATAATATATATATATTATATATAAATAGTATCAACTATTATTTGCTTTATCTAGCATCCATGGCTGAATGGTAAAAGCACCCAACTCATAATTGGGAAGTCGCGGGTTCAATTCCTGCTGGATGCATAATAAGCATTTATTATGCTCTGTTTGCAATAAATGTTTATACGGAAAAAAACAGTACCAAGCCTTTCAAAAAGGTTTGGTACTGTTTTTATTTTCCAGGATTTAAATACGCTAACAATCCATCGGATTGATTAA